AACGAACGAACGAACGAACGAACGAACGAACGAACGAACGAACGAACGAACGAACGAACGAACTACTGTCCCTGTAGCTTAACTACCAAAGCATAGCACTGAAGATGCTAAGATGGCTGCCATATGCACCCAGAGACAAAAGACTTAGTCCTAACCTTACCGTTAATTTTTGCTAAATATATACATGCAAGTATCCGCGTTCCAGTGTAAATGCCCTTGACCTCTTATTAAGAAAAAAGGAGCGGGTATCAGGCACACCTTAGTTGTAGCCCAAGACACCTTGCTCAGCCACACCCCCACGGGTACTCAGCAGTAATTAACATTAAGCAATAAGTGAAAACTTGACTTAGTTATAGCAACCCCAGGGTTGGTAAATCTTGTGCCAGCCACCGCGGTCACACAAGAGACCCAAGTTAACTGTACGCGGCGTAAAGAGTGGTATCATGTTATCATAATAACTAAGACCAAAGTGCAACTAAGCTGTCATAAGCCAAAGATGTACCTAAGACCCTCTTATAAACGATCTTAGTACTTTAGATTAATTTAATTCCACGAAAGCTAAGACACAAACTGGGATTAGATACCCCACTATGCTTAGCCCTAAATCTTGATGTTATCTCATACTAAAACATCCGCCCGAGAACTACGAGCACAAACGCTTAAAACTCTAAGGACTTGGCGGTGCCCTAAACCCACCTAGAGGAGCCTGTTCTATAATCGATAACCCACGTTACACCCGACCGCCTCTTGCCAAAGCAGCCTACATACCGCCGTCGCCAGCTCACCTTCTCTGAGAGTTCAATAGTGAGCACAATAGCCAAACCCGCTAATAAGACAGGTCGAGGTATAGCCCACGGGGCGGAAGAAATGGGCTACATTTTCTAAAATAGAAAACCTACGGAAGGAGGCGTGAAACCGCCTCCCGAAGGCGGATTTAGCAGTAAAGGGGGACAATACAAGCCCTCTTTAAACTGGCCCTGGGGCACGTACATACCGCCCGTCACCCTCCTCATAAGCTCCAACTCTACAATACCTAATACAACTTATAGCTGAAGATGAGGTAAGTCGTAACAAGGTAAGTGTACCGGAAGGTGCACTTAGCATATCAAGACGTAGCTAAAACCAAAAGCATTCAGCTTACACCTGAAAGATATCTGTTACCTGTCAGATCGTCTTGAAGCCCACTCTAGCCCAACTACTCAAACTAAGACGTTAATCAAAAACTCACTTAATCCTTAAACTAAAACATTCTTTAAACTTAGTATAGGTGATAGAAAAGATACTTTGGCGCGATAGAGACTTTGTACCGTAAGGGAAAGATGAAATAGCAGTGAAAAACAAAGCAATAAGTAGCAAAGATAAACCCTTGTACCTTTTGCATCATGATTTAGCAAGAACAACCAAGCAAAACGAATTTAAGCTTGCCATCCCGAAACCCGAGCGAGCTACTTACGAGCAGCTATTTATGAGCGAACCCGTCCCTGTTGCAAAAGAGTGGGATGACTCGTTAGTAGAGGTGAAAAGCCAACCGAGCCGGGTGATAGCTGGTTGCCTGTGAAACGAATCTAAGTTCTCTCTCGACCCTACCTATTCCTAGGATATAGACCTCAGCCTCAATGTAGACGGGTCAAGAGCAATTTAAAGGAGGTACAGCTCCTTTAAAAAAGAAAACAACCTCTCCTAGCGGATAACTATCCACCTTCCCTAAACTGTGGGCCTTCAAGCAGCCACCAACAAAGAGTGCGTCACAGCTCTATAACTAAAAATTCAACAATAAAATGAATCCCTTCCCACTAACAGGCTAACCTATACTAATAGGAGAATCAATGCTAAAATGAGTAACTAGGGATCTCCCTCTTAAGCGTAGACTTACATCCACACATTATTAACAGACTACAAACCAATATCCCAACTCCAACAAGATTAAAATATTGAATTCCACCCTGTTAATCCAACTCAGGTACGCCTTCTAGAAAGATTAAAATCTGTAAAAGGAACTAGGCAAACTCAAGGCCCGACTGTTTACCAAAAACATAGCCTTCAGCCAACCAAGTATTGAAGGTGATGCCTGCCCAGTGACATAACGTTTAACGGCCGCGGTATCCTAACCGTGCGAAGGTAGCGCAATCAATTGTCCCATAAATCGAGACTTGTATGAATGGCTAAACGAGGTCTTAACTGTCTCTTACAGATAATCAGTGAAATTGATCTCCCTGTCCAAAAGCAGGGATGCACTCATAAGACGAGAAGACCCTGTGGAACTTAAAAATCAACAACCACTGCTCACAAACCAAAACCTAACAGGCTTACTGCCCTATAATGTTGGTTGACATTTTTCGGTTGGGGCGACCTTGGAGAAAAACAAACCCTCCAAAAATAAGATCATACTTCTTAACTAAGAGCAACCCCTCAACGTACTAATAGTAACCAGACCCAATATAATTGATAAATGGACCAAGCTACCCCAGGGATAACAGCGCAATCTCCTCTAAGAGCCCACATCGACGAGGAGGTTTACGACCTCGATGTTGGATCAGGACATCCTAATGGTGCAGCCGCTATTAAGGGTTCGTTTGTTCAACGATTAACAGTCCTACGTGATCTGAGTTCAGACCGGAGTAATCCAGGTCGGTTTCTATCTATGACGAACTCTCCCTAGTACGAAAGGACCGGGAAAGTGGGGCCAATACTACAAGCATGCCCCCTCTTTAAGTAATGAATTCAACTAAATTACTAAAAGATCCCTATCATTAATCCTAGAAAAGGATTAGGCTAGCGTGGCAGAGCCCGGTAAATGCAAAAGGCTTAAGCCCTTTACCCAGAGGTTCAAATCCTCTCCCTAGCCCTAAACACAATCCATGACCCAACCTACTACTTTAACCTACCTCATTATATCTCTATCCTATGCAATCCCAATTTTAATTGCAGTAGCCTTCCTAACACTTGTTGAGCGTAAAGTCCTAAGCTACATGCAAGCTCGCAAAGGTCCGAACATTGTAGGCCCATTTGGACTACTCCAACCTGTAGCTGACGGAATTAAATTATTTATCAAAGAGCCTATCCGGCCATCCACCTCTTCCCCATTCCTCTTCATCATAACACCCATACTCGCCCTTCTTCTAGCACTCACCATCTGAATCCCCCTTCCACTACCCTTCTCCCTTACTGACCTAAATCTAGGCCTCCTATTTTTACTAGCCATATCCAGTTTAGCAGTATACTCAATCCTATGATCAGGCTGAGCTTCAAATTCAAAATACGCCCTAATTGGGGCCCTACGAGCAGTAGCACAAACCATCTCCTATGAGGTAACATTAGCTATCATTCTCCTATCCGTAATCGTATTAAGCGGAAACTACACCTTAAATACCTTAGCTATCACCCAAGAACCCCTATACTTAATCTTCTCGTCCTGACCCCTTGCAATAATATGATACATCTCTACACTTGCCGAAACAAACCGTGCTCCATTTGATCTTACCGAAGGGGAGTCAGAATTAGTATCAGGCTTCAATGTAGAATACGCTGCAGGCCCATTCGCCCTATTTTTCCTGGCTGAATACGCAAATATTATACTAATAAATACGCTAACTGCCATCCTATTCCTTAACCCAAGCTCCCTACATCTCCCACATGAACTATTTCCTATTATCTTAGCTACCAAAGTCCTACTCCTTTCCTCTGGCTTCCTATGAATCCGTGCCTCATACCCACGATTCCGCTACGACCAACTTATACACCTCCTTTGAAAAAATTTCCTACCACTAACACTAGCACTATGCCTTTGACACACCAGCATACCAATCTGCTACGCAGGCCTCCCTCCTTACTTAAGGAAATGTGCCTGAACGTAAAGGGTCACTATGATAAAGTGAACATAGAGGTACACCAGCCCTCTCATTTCCTAAGAAAATATTTAGAAAAGTAGGAATCGAACCCACACAGAAGAGATCAAAACTCTTCATACTTCCTTTATATTATTTCCTAGTAGGGTCAGCTAATCAAGCTATCGGGCCCATACCCCGAAAATGATGGTTCAACTCCTTCCCCTACTAATGAACCCTCATGCAAAATTAATCTTTTACTTAAGCTTGTTTTTAGGAACAACTATTACAATCTCAAGCAACCATTGAATAATAGCTTGAACTGGACTAGAAATCAACACTCTTGCCATTATTCCACTTATTTCAAAATCCCACCACCCTCGAGCCATCGAAGCTGCAATCAAATACTTCTTAGTACAAGCAGCCGCCTCGGCCCTAGTTCTATTCTCAAGCACTATCAATGCATGGTTTACAGGACAATGAGACATTACCCAACTAACCCACCCAACCTCGTGCCTTCTACTAACAACAGCAATTGCAATAAAACTAGGACTCGTACCATTCCATTTTTGATTCCCAGAAGTTCTCCAAGGTTCAACTCTATCCACTGCCCTCCTACTCTCAACAATAATAAAATTCCCACCAATCACTATTCTATTTTTAACCTCCAACTCCCTTAACCCCGCCCTACTAACCATCATAGCCATCGCTTCAGCAGGCCTTGGGGGTTGAATGGGACTAAACCAAACACAAATCCGAAAAATCCTGGCCTTCTCCTCCATTGCTCACCTAGGTTGAATAGCCATCATCATTATCTACAACCCAAAACTCACCTTATTAACCTTCTACCTATATTCCCTAATAACAGCCACTGTATTCCTCAGCCTGAACACAATCAAAGCCTTAAAACTATCAACAATAATAACCTCTTGAACAAAAACGCCCATACTAAACGCAACCCTTATACTGACACTTCTATCCCTAGCTGGCCTCCCACCACTCACAGGATTCCTCCCAAAATGACTTATCATTCAAGAGTTAACTAAACAAGAAATAACCACAGCAGCCACAATCATCGCCATACTATCACTGCTGGGGTTATTTTTCTACCTCCGCCTCGCATACTACTCAACAATCACACTCCCACCAAATTCCACAAATCATATAAAACAATGACATGTAAATAAGTCAACAAACACCCTACTCGCCATCTTGGCCTCCCTATCAATCTCCTTACTACCACTCTCCCCCATAATCCTCGCCGCCATTTAGAAACTTAGGATAGACCAAAACCGAAGGCCTTCAAAGCCTTAAACAAGAGTTAGACCCTCTTAGTTTCTGCTAAGATCCGCAGGACACTAACCTGCATCCTCTGAATGCAACCCAGACACTTTAATTAAGCTAGGACCTTCCCTAGACAGATGGGCCTTGATCCCATAAAATTCTAATTAACAGCTAGACGCCTAAACCAGCAGGCTTCTGCCTACCAGACCCTGGTACACCTTTAATGCACATCGATGAGCTTGCAACTCAACATGAATTTCACCACAGGGTCGATAAGAAGAGGAATTGAACCTCTGTAAAAAGGACTACAGCCTAACGCCTAAACACTCAGCCATCTTACCTGTGACCTTTATTAACCGATGACTATTCTCAACCAACCATAAAGATATCGGTACCCTATACCTAATCTTCGGTGCATGAGCTGGTATAATTGGAACCGCCCTCAGCCTCCTCATTCGCGCAGAATTAGGTCAACCGGGAACCCTGCTGGGAGACGACCAAATCTACAATGTAATCGTCACCGCCCATGCCTTCGTAATAATCTTCTTCATAGTAATGCCAATTATAATTGGTGGCTTCGGAAATTGACTAGTCCCACTTATAATCGGCGCCCCCGACATAGCATTCCCCCGTATAAATAACATAAGCTTTTGACTACTCCCCCCATCATTCCTACTACTGCTAGCATCCTCAACAGTAGAGGCCGGAGCTGGTACAGGATGAACAGTATACCCCCCTCTCGCTGGTAATCTAGCCCATGCTGGTGCCTCAGTAGACCTAGCTATCTTCTCCCTCCACCTAGCAGGTGTCTCCTCTATCCTTGGTGCTATCAACTTTATCACAACCGCCATCAACATAAAACCCCCAGCTCTTTCCCAATACCAAACCCCCCTATTCGTATGATCAGTACTTATTACTGCCGTCCTTCTCCTACTCTCTCTCCCTGTCCTCGCCGCTGGTATCACCATATTATTAACTGACCGAAACCTAAATACCACATTCTTCGACCCAGCTGGAGGAGGGGATCCAGTCTTATACCAACATCTTTTCTGATTCTTCGGCCACCCAGAAGTTTACATCCTCATTCTACCAGGTTTTGGAATTATCTCTCATGTTGTAGCCTACTATGCAGGCAAAAAAGAACCATTCGGATACATAGGAATAGTATGAGCTATATTATCTATCGGGTTCCTAGGCTTTATCGTATGAGCCCATCACATATTTACAGTAGGAATGGATGTAGATACTCGAGCATATTTCACATCTGCCACTATAATCATCGCCATCCCAACTGGTATTAAAGTATTTAGCTGACTAGCTACCCTACATGGAGGAACCATTAAATGAGACCCACCAATACTTTGAGCCCTAGGCTTTATTTTCCTCTTCACTATTGGTGGACTTACAGGAATCGTATTAGCAAACTCTTCACTAGATATTGCCCTACACGACACATACTATGTAGTTGCTCACTTCCACTATGTCCTCTCAATAGGAGCTGTATTTGCTATCCTAGCGGGATTTACCCACTGATTCCCCCTATTCACAGGATACACACTCCACACCACATGAACTAAAGCCCATTTCGGAGTAATATTCACAGGTGTCAACCTAACCTTCTTCCCACAGCACTTCCTAGGTCTAGCCGGCATACCACGCCGATACTCTGACTACCCTGACGCATACACACTATGAAATACTATATCCTCTATCGGCTCACTAATCTCAATAACTGCTGTAATTATACTAATATTCATCATCTGGGAAGCCTTCACATCTAAACGCAAAGTCGTACAGCCAGAACTAACCACCACCAACATTGAATGAATCCACGGCTGCCCACCTCCATATCACACCTTTGAAGAACCAGCCTTCGTCCAAGTTCAAGAAAGGAAGGAATCGAACCCTCATATGCTGGTTTCAAGCCAACCGCATCAAACCACTCATGCTTCTTTCTTATGAGATGTTAGTAAACCGATTACATAGCCTTGTCAAGTCTAAATCACAGGTGAAAACCCTGTACATCTCATATGGCCAACCACTCACAATTCGGCTTTCAAGACGCCTCATCCCCCATCATAGAGGAACTTGTTGAATTCCACGACCATGCCCTAATGGTCGCCCTAGCAATTTGCAGCTTAGTCCTCTACCTGCTAGCACTCATACTTATAGAAAAACTCTCCTCAAACACCGTCGACGCTCAAGAAGTAGAACTAATCTGAACAATCTTACCAGCTATCGTACTCATTCTACTCGCCCTACCATCCTTGCAAATCCTCTATATAATAGATGAAATCGACGAACCCGATCTAACCCTAAAAGCCATCGGACACCAATGATACTGAAGCTACGAGTACACAGACTTTAAAGACCTATCATTTGACTCCTACATAGTACCCACAACAGAACTCCCACTAGGACACTTCCGACTCCTAGAAGTCGACCACCGTGTTGTTATTCCAATAGAATCCCCTATTCGCATTATCGTTACTGCCAGCGATGTCCTTCATTCCTGAGCTGTCCCTACCCTTGGGGTAAAAACCGACGCAATCCCCGGACGACTAAATCAAACATCATTCATCACAACCCGACCTGGAATCTTCTATGGCCAATGCTCAGAGATCTGCGGAGCCAACCATAGCTACATACCAATCGTAGTTGAATCAACCCCCCTTACCCACTTCGAAAACTGATCTTCATTACTATCATCCTAATCATTAAGAAGCTATGTACCAGCACTAGCCTTTTAAGCTAGAGAAAGAGGACTGACTACCCCTCCTTAATGACATGCCTCAACTCAACCCCAACCCTTGGTTCTTCATCATATTAATATCATGACTAATCTTTTCTCTAATCATTCAACCCAAACTTCTATCACTAACCCCTACCAATACTCCTTCCAATAAAACTTCAATAACCACTAAAACTACCCCCTGAACCTGACCATGAACCTAAGCTTCTTTGATCAATTCACAAGCCCATGCCTACTAGGAATTCCACTAATCCTCCTCTCCATACTATTCCCAGCTCTCCTACTTCCCACCCCAGATAACCGATGAATCACCAACCGCTTCTCCACCCTACAACTATGAATCTCCCACCTAATCACAAAACAACTAATAACACCTTTAAACAAAAAAGGACACAAATGAGCTCTAATCCTAACATCCCTTATAATATTCCTCCTACTAATCAACCTGCTAGGCTTACTTCCATACACCTTCACTCCTACCACCCAACTATCAATAAACATAGCTCTAGCTTTCCCGCTCTGACTTGCCACCCTCTTAACAGGCTTACGAAACCAGCCCTCAGCCTCCCTCGGCCATCTCTTACCAGAAGGCACTCCCACCCCCCTAATCCCCGCCCTAATCATAATCGAAACCACCAGCCTTCTCATTCGTCCCCTAGCCCTAGGTGTCCGCCTTACTGCAAATCTCACAGCAGGCCACCTACTAATTCAACTCATCTCCACAGCCACTACCGCCCTACTCCCCCTCATTCCAGCCGTATCCATTCTAACCGCATCAATCCTACTCCTACTAACCCTACTAGAAGTAGCCGTCGCAATAATCCAAGCCTACGTCTTTGTTCTCTTACTCAGCCTATACTTACAAGAAAACATCTAATGGCACACCAAGCACATTCCTACCACATAGTAGATCCAAGCCCCTGACCTATCTTCGGGGCCGCGGCCGCTTTACTCACCACCTCAGGGCTAATCATATGATTTCACTATAATTCCTCGCAACTACTAGCCTTAGGCCTACTCTCAATAATGCTAGTTATGCTACAATGATGACGAGATATCGTACGAGAAGGCACATTCCAAGGCCATCACACCCCAACAGTCCAAAAAGGCCTACGATATGGAATAATCCTGTTTATCACATCAGAAGCATTCTTTTTCCTAGGCTTTTTCTGAGCATTCTTCCACTCCAGCCTAGTTCCAACCCCAGAACTTGGCGGGCAGTGACCACCAACAGGAATTAAACCCCTTAACCCCCTAGAAGTACCCCTACTAAACACAGCTATCCTATTAGCTTCAGGTGTTACCGTAACATGAGCCCACCACAGTATCACAGAAGCCAACCGAAAACAAGCAATCCATGCACTAACCTTAACCATCCTACTAGGATTCTATTTCACAGCACTTCAGGCAATAGAATACTACGAAGCACCATTTTCAATCGCCGATGGCGTATATGGCTCAACCTTCTTCGTCGCTACAGGATTCCACGGATTACATGTAATCATTGGATCCTCTTTCTTATCAGTCTGCCTCCTACGTTTAATTAATTTCCACTTTACATCCAACCACCACTTCGGGTTTGAAGCAGCAGCCTGATACTGGCATTTCGTAGACGTCATCTGATTATTCCTCTACATAACTATCTACTGATGAGGATCTTGCTCTTCTAGTATATTAATTACAATTGACTTCCAATCTCTAAAATCTGGTGTAACTCCAGAGATGAGCAATAAACATAATCACGTTCATACTAATCCTATCCCTCACCCTAAGCATCATCCTAACCACCCTAAACTTCTGACTTACCCAAATAAACCCAGATTCAGAAAAACTATCTCCATACGAATGCGGATTCGACCCACTAGGATCAGCCCGACTCCCATTCTCAATCCGCTTCTTCCTAGTAGCAATCTTATTTCTACTATTTGACCTAGAAATTGCACTCCTACTCCCACTTCCATGAGCAACCCAACTTCCATCCCCTACCATAACCCTATCTTGAACCTCTGCCATTATCGCTCTACTCACATTCGGACTAATCTATGAATGAGCACAAGGAGGCCTAGAATGAGCAGAATAAACATAGAAAGTTAGTCTAACCAAGACAGTTGATTTCGGCTCAACAAATCATAGTCTAACCCTATGACTTTCTCTATGTCCCTCCTACACCTAAGCTTTTACTCAGCTTTCACTCTAAGCAGCTTAGGACTAGCCTTCCACCGAACGCACCTAATCTCTGCCCTACTATGTTTAGAAAGCATAATACTATCAATATATATTGCCCTGTCACTTTGACCAGTAGAAAACCAAGCAACATCATTCACCCTAATACCTGTCCTTATACTAGCATTCTCAGCTTGCGAAGCTGGTACAGGCCTAGCAATACTTGTAGCTTCCACACGAACTCACGGCTCCGACCACCTACACAACCTAAACCTCCTACAATGTTAAAAATTATTATTCCAACTATCATACTAATACCAACAACCCTCCTATCGCCCCCTAAATTCCTGTGGACAAACACCACTTTATATAGCTTCCTAATCGCCACCCTAAGCCTTCAATGACTTACCCCAACATACTATCCATATAAAAACCTAACTCCATGAACCGGCATCGACCAAATTTCATCTCCCCTACTCGTCCTCTCTTGCTGGCTATTACCACTTATAATCATAGCAAGTCAAAATCACCTACAAAACGAACCTCTTGTACGAAAACGAACATTCATCCTAGCACTCATTACAATCCAACCATTCATCATTCTAGCCTTTTCAACCACAGAACTAATATTATTTTACATTTCATTTGAAGCAACCCTAATTCCAACCCTAATCCTAATCACACGATGAGGAAACCAACCAGAACGCTTAAGCGCCGGCATTTACCTTCTATTCTATACCCTAATCAGCTCCCTGCCACTATTAGTCACCATCCTCTACCTACACGCCCAAACTGGCACCTTACACTTAATAATCCTAAATTTAACTCATCCCGCCCTTACTACCTCCTGAACTGGTATCCTATCAAGCCTAGCCTTATTAATAGCATTCATAGTAAAAGCTCCCCTCTATGGCCTACACCTATGACTCCCTAAAGCCCACGTTGAAGCCCCAATTGCCGGATCCATATTACTCGCTGCACTCCTCTTAAAATTAGGAGGATATGGCATTATACGACTTACCATATTCATCACCCCACTATCAAATAACCTACACTATCCCTTCCTAACACTAGCATTATGAGGGGCACTAATGACTAGCTCAATTTGCCTCCGCCAAACTGACCTAAAATCTCTAATCGCTTATTCCTCTGTAAGTCACATAGGATTAGTCATTGCCGCATGCATAATCCAAACCCACTGATCATTCTCAGGAGCAATAATCCTCATAATCTCCCACGGACTAACTTCCTCAATACTATTCTGCCTGGCCAACACAAATTACGAACGCACACACAGCCGAATCCTTCTCCTAACACGAGGACTCCAACCCCTACTACCACTTATAGCCACATGATGACTACTAGCTAACTTAACTAACATAGCACTACCTCCAACTACCAACCTAATAGCAGAACTAACTATTATAATTGCACTATTCAACTGATCTGCATTCACAATTATTCTAACTGGAATCGCTACCCTACTAACTGCCTCATACACCCTATTCATGCTACTAATAACCCAACGAGGAGTACTACCAAGCCATATCACATCAATCCAAAACTCCAACACACGAGAACATCTCTTAATAGCCCTCCACATCATTCCCCTCTTACTCCTTATTCTAAAACCCGGACTAATCTCAGGAATCCCCTCATGCAAGTATAGTTTAACCCAAACATTAGACTGTGATTCTAAAAATAGAAGTTAAACCCTTCTTACCTGCCGAGGGGAGGTTCAACCAACAAGAACTGCTAATTCTTGCATCTGAGTCTAAAACCTCAGCCCCCTTACTTTTAAAGGATAATAGCAATCCACTGGTCTTAGGAGCCACTCATCTTGGTGCAAATCCAAGTAAAAGTAATGGACACCTCATTACTACTAAATACCTCCATAATCCTAACACTAACAATCATTCTCACACCAATCCTACTTCCCCTTCTATCAAAAACATTCCAAAACTCCCCTACCACCATCACTCGCACCGTCAAAACCGCCTTTCTAGTCAGCTTAGTACCAATAACCCTATTTATATATTCCGGAACTGAAAGCATTACCTCCCACTGAGAATGAAAATTTATCATAAACTTTAAAATCCCAATCAGCCTAAAAATAGATCAATACTCCATAACATTCTTCCCCATCGCACTATTCGTAACATGATCCATTCTTCAATTCGCAACCTGGTATATAGCCACAGAACCTTATATCACAAAATTCTTCTACTATCTCTTAATATTCCTAGTTGCTATACTAACCCTAACCATCGCCAACAACCTATTCTTACTGTTCATCGGCTGAGAGGGAGTTGGAATCATATCATTCCTATTAATTGGCTGATGACAAGGACGAGCAGATGCTAACACAGCTGCTCTTCAAGCCGTCCTCTATAACCGAATCGGAGACATTGGCCTTATCCTAAGCATAGCATGACTAGCCTCAACCTCAAACACATGAGAAATACAACAAGCTTTTACTCCAACCCAAACTCCAACCCTTCCCCTACTAGGTCTCATTCTAGCCGCCACAGGAAAATCTGCCCAATTTGGCCTCCACCCATGACTCCCAGCTGCCATAGAAGGTCCAACCCCAGTCTCCGCCCTACTACACTCAAGCACCATAGTAGTAGCCGGAATTTTCCTACTCATTCGCACTCACCCAATATTCACTAACAACGACACTGCTCTCACACTATGTCTATGCCTAGGGGCCCTATCCACCCTATTTGCTGCTACATGTGCAATCACACAAAATGACATTAAAAAAATCATTGCCTTCTCTACATCCAGCCAGCTAGGCCTCATAATAGTAACCATCGGACTAAACCTTCCACAACTAGCCTTTCTCCATATCTCAACCCATGCTTTCTTCAAAGCCATACTATTTCTTTGCTCTGGATCAATCATCCACAGCCTAAACGGAGAACAAGACATCCGAAAAATAGGAGGACTACAAAACATACTTCCCACAACCACATCCTGTCTAACCATCGGAAACCTAGCCCTAATAGGAACCCCATTTTTAGCAGGATTCTACTCAAAAGACCTAATTATCGAAAGCATGAACACCTCATACCTAAACACCTGAGCACTCCTTCTAACCCTATTAGCTACATCATTTACTGCAACCTATACCATACGCATAACACTACTAGTCCAAACAGGATTCACCCGAATACCCACAATCACCCCAATAAATGAAAATAACCCAACAATCACCAACCCAATCATCCGCCTAGCCCTAGGTAGCATCATAGCAGGCCTACTCATTACATCCTTCATCACCCCAGTAAAAACTCCCCCTATAACCATACCAACAATTACAAAAACTGCAGCCATCATCGTCACAATCCTAGGCATCATTACAGCCTTAGAACTCTCAAACATAACACACACCCTAACCCAACCAAAACAAAATACTCTAACAAACTTCTCACTAACACTAGGATACTTCAACCCCCTATCTCACCGCCTCAGCTCTACAAACCTCCTAAATAGCGGACAAAAACTCGCCTCCCACCTAATCGATCTATCCTGATACAAAAAAGCAGGCCCAGAAGGACTTGCCGACCTCCAACTCATAGCAACTAAAACCTCAACCACCTTCCACACCGGACTAATCAAAACCTACCTAGGATCATTCGCTCTATCCATTCTCATCATCCTATCATCATATAGAACCCCCAACCCTTACAATGGCCCCAAACCTTCGAAAATCCCACCCCCTGTTAAAAATACTCAACAACTCCCTAATCGACCTCCCTACTCCCTCTAACATTTCCGCCTGATGAAATTTCGGATCCCTCCTAGGCATCTGCCTAATGACACAAATCCTAACTGGCCTCCTGCTCGCCATACACTACACTGCAGACACAACCCTAGCTTTTTCATCCGTCGCCCACACATGTCGAAACGTACAATACGGCTGACTAATCCGCAACCTACATGCAAACGGAGCCTCATTCTTCTTCATCTGTATTTACCTTCACATTGGACGAGGATTCTACTACGGTTCATACTTATACAAAGAAACATGAAACACAGGCGTCATCCTACTCCTAACCCTAATAGCAACTGCCTTTGTAGGGTATGTCCTACCATGAGGACAAATATCCTTCTGAGGAGCAACAGTCATCACCAACCTATTCTCAGCAATCCCATACATCGGCCAAACCCTAGTAGAATGAGCTTGAGGGGGCTTTTCAGTAGACAACCCAACACTAACCCGATTCTTCGCCCTCCACTTCCTACTACCCTTCATCATCGCAGGACTCACCCTAATCCACCTAACATTTCTCCACGAAACCGGTTCAAACAATCCACTGGGAATCGTATCAAACTGCGACAAAATCCCATTCCACCCCTACTTTTCACTAAAAGACCTCCTAGGATTTATCATCATATTCCTCCCATTACTAACCCTTGCCCTATTTTCACCTAACCTTCTAGGAGACCCAGAAAATTTCACGCCGGCCAACCCTTTAGTTACACCACCCCATATCAAACCCGAATGATACTTCCTATTTGCATACGCCATCTTACGTTCAATCCCTAACAAACTAGGAGGAGTACTAGCCCTAGCAGCATCCGTACTAGTACTATTCCTAACCCCCCTTCTCCATAAATCCAAGCAACGTACAATAACCTTTCGACCCTTATCCCAACTCCTATTCTGAACTCTAGTCGCCAACCTTTTTATCCTCACATGAGTAGGCAGCCAACCCGTAGAACATCCATTTATCATCATCGGACAATTAGCCTCCCTTACCTACTTCACCATTCTCCTGATCCTATTCCCCATCATAGGTGCCCTAGAAAACAAAATACTCAACTACTAAACACTCTAATAGTTTATAAAAAACATTGGTCTTGTAAACCAAAGATTGAAGACTACCTCCCTTCTTAGAGTTCTACCCAACCAATCAGAAAAAGAGGACTTAAACCTCTATCTCCAACTCCCAAAGCTGGTATTTTATACTAAACTATTCTCTGACCCAACCCTAAACTGCCCGAATAGCCCCACGAGATAACCCACGCACCAACTCCAACACTACAAATAGCGTTAACAACAACCCTCACCCAGCTACTAAAAACATCCCAACCCCATCCGAATAAAACATAGCCACTCCACTAAAATCCAACCGCACTGAAAATATTCCACCACTATCAACAGTAACTACCCCAAGCTTTCAACACTCAACAAGCCCTCCAACAATTATACCAACAATCACTACCAAGACAAAACTCACACCATACCCGACAACACGTCAATCCCCCCAAGCCTCTGGAAAAGGATCTGCCGCCAAAGATACAGAATAAACAAAAACTACTAACATTCCACCCAAGTAAACTATAAACAATACCAACGACACAAAAGAAATACCCAAACTTAACAACCACCCACACCCTGCAACAGAGGCTAACACTAAACCTACCACCCCATAATAAGGAGAAGGATTAGATGCAACAGCTAAACCTCCCAACACAAAACATAGTCCTAACAAAAAAACAAAATAAGTCATGAAAGTTCCTGCCTGGCCTCTCTCCAGGACCTGTGGCCTGAAAAACCACCGTTGTTGCATCTCAACTACAAGAACCGCATCAACCCCCAACCCCATAACATGTACGCGGCCCCCCCCCCCCCCGCGCCGCATGAAATTTTGGGGCATTTTTACACCTAATGATGTGGTCTTTTGCATTCTATTACCCTCCCATATACTACATATCATCCATGACTCAAATCCATTAATCTACAACCGGGCAATACCACCTTACCCCCACACCCGCCTCCAGAGGACAGACGGAACAATGAACCTAGGAATATTCACATATAACGTACTAAACCCATCAAACTTGCCAATTTATACATAAATCCCCTAGAAATGTACGACAGTGCTTGAACACACACTATGAATGGTCTAAGCGCAAATTGATCCAAAATCTCTCGAAGTACACACAAGCGTCGGACCAGGTTATTTATTAATCGAGCTCCTCACGTGAAATCAGCAACCCGGCGTTAGTAATGTCCTGCGTTACTAGCTTCAGGCCCATTCTTTCCCCCTAAACCCCTAGCACAACTTGCTCTTTTGCGCCTCTGGTTCCTATGTCAGGGCCATAAATAGGTTAATACTCAGAACTTGCTCTTTACGAATACATCTGGTTGGCTATATATCACCATTTTCGTCCGTGATCGCGACATCCCAAAATCCTTATACTTTTGGTTCCCTTTTTTTTCTGGGCGTCTTCAGGCAGCCCCTCCAGTGCAACGGGTGAATACAATCTAAGACTTGGGCATCTCATGCGTTGCGTCCTTATTTTGGCCCTCAGGCGTTAATTAATGAGACGGTTTCAAGTGTTTGGGGAATCATATCAACACTGATGCACTTTGTTTTACACTTGGTTATGGCTCTCCCACAGGCTACTGCATATGTCACTGTTTAATGAATGCTTGGGGACATGATTTTTCATTTTTTCACTTCCTCTGATTTTCTTAACAAAACCAGTAAGTTTCAGCTAAATTGAAACTGTATTTCATCATCAATTTTATCTTCGTATCTTTTTACATATCATTAGTACTGAA